TAGGGTGTTTTTCGAGTATACCGAATCAGTATAGCTATCCTTCTTCTGACACAGCAATGCAATTTTCATCAGTAGCAAAATGAAGTACTAGAGAATTTCTTTATTCTTTTCTTGTTGGTTGTCGAGGTAGAATCGTGCATGTACCATTGAATGCCCAATTTTTCAAATTTATATCGGATAAGGTTTCTTTCGCTTCCGGCTAGGAAACTTAAGCTAGGATAAAATGTGAATTGAATCCGGGGGGTTGCTTTCTAATAAGTGATGAGGGGGATTCTCATATTTGGGATAATTCAATTAGATGCGAAATTGAAAAATATCCCTTGCTGTAGGTGTAAACTGTAGAAGTTTTTGGTAGAATCTTTTTTTTTTTTTTTTCATTTTCAGAGGAATTGGTTATTCGTAGAGTAAGAAGTAAGCGTAATATATAGTATTGATACTAGAAAGAGAACAACGAAAAAATAGACTTGTAATAATCAAGAATTGTGATACACGCATTGTTTTGTTGTATTCGATTGAAAGGTTGTTTCTTGAACTAATTACGAGAGCGGCGGCGGTTTAGGATATGAAAAGACAATTTCGAATCATCTAATATTATCTAATAAATCTAGAAAAAATGTATAACTTCGAAAGGAAAATTTGTAATTACTGGTCTCAGAATCTATTTGGACGAAACTAAAGATTTGATTTTCTTGATTGATCTGATCGTGCGATACCCTTTCTAAACTCAATTTCATTTCCATTTCCTTTATTTGTTTGAATATTATTTGCTTTTTTTTTTTCATTTTGACTCATTAAATTCAGTAGCAGTAGTAGTTCACATAATATCTCAAATGAAAGGTATTCGAGGGTCACTTTTTATTGTATTGTACTGTAAAATAAAAAAATAGATTCAATACGAAAAAAAAAAAAAAAAAAAAAAAAGATCAAAATCGAAATGATTTTCTAATTTTGTTCCGTATGAATTCAAAAAAGTTTGATTTTGTGAATGATTACACGCCGCCCCTCTTCCTTATTATTGTTTCAATATTGGTTTCTTCAAGAGTTGGCTAAGAAATACCGCGCTTCCTAATTCCGGGATGGGTAGATGTTACAAATGATTAATTGATTTCTTTTTCTATCTCCCATCCTCTCTTCTCTCTTTTTGTTAATACCGTTTATAATGATTGATGAGTTAACAACTGGGATGTGAACTTTTTCTTTCATTTCAATATTGGAAACTTAGGAAAGTGCTTTCTCAACATATGGATAAAAAAAGAACATATTTCATTTAGCCCCTGGATCCTTATGCTTACTATAACTAGTTTTTTCGGTTTTCTACTAGCGGCTTTAACTATAACCTCAGTTTTATTTATTGGTCTGACCAAGATACGACTTATTTGAAATTAATTGACTGAATAGAGCTCATAAAAGGAAATCTTTTGGTGGTATTCTATGGTTCCTTACCGCGTCAATTTCCAATTAGTGCTCGTTGAGATTCATGGGCAATGCGGATTACTATTTAGGGATAGATATTACCTCTCCTTTTTCCTTTCAAACAAATTCAAATGATTGAAGTTTTTCTATTTGGAATTGTCTTAGGTCTAATTCCTATTACTTTAGCTGGATTATTTGTAACTGCATATTTACAATACAGGCGTGGCGATCAGCTGGACCTTTGATTAATTAATTAACATCTTTTTTGGATTGACCTCCTGTGAATTAAAGAAAAGAGGAGTTCAAATAGTGTCTCGTCTTAACCTAACCAAGACCCGAATCACGCTCTGTAGGATTTGAACCTACGACATCGGGTTTTGGAGACCCGCGTTCTACCGAACTGAACTAAGAGCGCTTTCTAATCCCAATAGCTAAGGCTGTATGTAAGGACGAATCTTTTGTTTTGTAATCCCAATACCTCTTGTATGCTATCATATAGCATACATATCTTATATATACCTAGACTAAAAAACGATTCTGTATGCATGATTTGAATCAATTTCAATCGTTACTGCTCAGAGGAGAAGTAATAGGTAGGGATGACAGGATTTGAACCCGTGACATTTTGTACCCAAAACAAACGCGCTACCAAGCTGCGCTACATCCCTTTCAATTGGTCGGCTGTGTCATTGTAGAGAATTCCTGTCTTGTTTTCCAAATCCTTATTTTTTATCCTTAGCCATATCCATTGATATACAAGTTATCTTGCCATTTCTTTTTTTGGTCTCATATAACAACCATCTAATAATAGAAGGCTTATATATCTAATATATATATTATTAGTGATTAGTTATTCGAAGACTTATATATTATTATATATAATATATATTAGATGAATCGTAAAAAAGAACTCAAAATGAATGTTTTGGGGGAATACTCGTTTGGAAAGGGCTGTTTTTTCGGTTTTAAGAAAGGGGACACCATTATCTAACGAATCCGTGTACATTTCAATTGGAATTAGGAATTCCGTGTACAAACCCAAGTGGTTCTTTCTTATCGTAACTGCTTCCATATACATCCGAGCCCCTATGGATTACAATTATACATTACAATAAAGAAGGAGGATTTTCAATGCGAGATCTAAAAACATATCTTTCCGTCGCACCGGTACTAAGTGCTCTCTGGTTCGGGGCTTTAGCGGGTCTATTGATAGAGATCAATCGTTTCTTCCCGGATGCCTTGACATTCCCCTTTTTTTCCTAGTTATTAACTATTGACGTGGGAGGTGGTGAAGAAGATTAGAGATAGAATCAAAAGATCTTTTACTAAGCCCTCCCCCTCTTTTCTTGTATCTAAAATAGAATTCGATCCGATTAAGTACAATAAAGTAAAGGAGGAAAGAGAAATAAAAACGTAGATTCAACCCCGGCAAAATTTGGTTTACGCATCCAATTCAATTGATAAAAAATATCGTGAGAGCGCAAATTTGTCTAAAACAAGAATATCATACAAGATATTGAAATGAAATAAGACTATCTTCGAATAGAATTCTATTGTAAATAGAACTAAATGAAAGAGAGTTAGAAATCGTTATTTTACTTTTTTCTATGTATATTAATTTCTATGTATATTAATTTAGATTATTTTTATTTATTTAATTGAATATTACTTACTATATTTTGTTGTGATTGCAACGAAATCTTTGCAAATTTCTAGTTAGAGCAACTTCTATTTCTTTTTTTCCTTCCTTTTTTTTACCTTTAGATCGGAAAAAAGAGGGGTTGGTTAAATCAAAAACTCAAAGGGGGTTTATGTTATGGCCAGGGGTAAAGATGCCCGTGTAACGGTTATCTTGGAATGTACCAATTGTGTTCGAGGGGGTGTTACTAAGGAATCAACGGGTATTTCCAGATATATTACTGAAAAGAATCGACACAATACGCCTGGTCAATTGGAATTGAAAAAATTCTGTCCCTATTGTTACAAACAGACAATTCACGGGGAGATAAAGAAATAGATCGAATCAAGAGTCAAGTGTCTGTCTTTTTTTTACAAGGAACATGAAAAGGGACACACCGTATTCTTAATTGTTATAGGGAACAGGATTTCTAGAATCTATGATATGGCTTAAATCTCTAATAACTTTTCTAGAATAGAAAAAAGAAAAAACGAAACCCTTTCCTTTTGTCATTCTCATTTTTTTTGGATCAGATTCAACTAGTATTTTCAGGATAAGGACTAAACAAACCATGGATAAATCCAAGCGACTCTTTCTTAAATCTAAGCGATCTTTTCGTAGGCGTTTGCCCCCGATCCAATCGGGGGATCGAATTGATTATAGAAACATCAGTTTAATTAGTCGATTTATTAGTCAACAAGGAAAAATTTTATCGAGACGGGTAAATAGATTGACTTTAAAACAACAAAGATTAATTACTATTGCTATAAAACAAGCTCGTATTTTATCTTTATTACCTTTTCGTCCGAAGGCGCAACGGTTTAAAAGAAGCCAGTCGACCGCCCGAACTGTTGGTCTTAGAACCAGAAATAAATAAAAAAAAAAGCTTACTCCTCGATTGAATTAGTTGAGAGTTTGTTTGAAAAATTCGAGAATCCAATCTTGCTTAGATTGTTGTATTGTAAGAAAAAACAAGAATGTGGGAACAAGAAATCTTTTTTTATTGGATATTGGACGTCTTTACTGATTTTATTTTGAGCGGCTTTATCATATTCTCTTTTTTATCATATTCTCCTTATCCTATTAATTTCTACTCTACCTTCCCGGAGTTCATTCTCCAGCGCACTAGATTTCCAATATTGTAGCGGATTCTTGCCAATCTACTTCTTTTAGGATCTGATTGGAAATCATATAAAGACAATTCCTATTTAATATAGCTAGTTGGGCAAGCATTTTACGATTAAGAAACAACTGCCTCTTGTACAGATTGTGTATTAATTTACTATAAATAGAGGATCTCCCATTCTCGCGAATTGCTGCATTTATTCGAGTGATCCACAAACGACGAAAATCTCTCTTTTGTCTAGTTCTATCTCGATGAGACGAAAACCAAGCTCTTATTCTCTGTTGAATGATTGCTCGAGTCAGGTTTCCACGAGCCCCCCGCCAGCTTGATGCAAAGAAACGCGTTTTTGTTCTACGTCTACGAGCTATATATCCCCGTCTAATTCTGGTCATTGAATAAATGAAACTTTAATGAATAACTAATCAATTTCTTTCAGTTATTCTTTTCCTCTTTCCTAGTTTCTTAATAACAAAACGGATTCTTCCAACGTATAAAACAAAAATTCCAACGGCTTTGGCTACTATAACCTTCCCGACCACGATTTTTCTTTTTTTTTTTATCGGCATTTCACCTCGAAATAAGAAATTGTATTGATACTCGGTATTAAAAAACATAAAAGATAAAAAAATACTCAATAGAAATGAATAAAGAAATGGTGGGTTCCTTCGTTTCTATGGTTACGTCTTAAACGGTGAGGTCCTCTCTATACACCGGAGCCCCTTACTTCATTTAATCAATGCCATTGGGAACGTGTACAGTTCACATTCTCTGGCTCTACCCATGAATTATCTAGTCATAGGTCTTTCACAACGAGACCTACCTATACAGTAACGATATTGAATTATGAAGATTAGCTGAGTCGCTGACCCTTTTAGTCCGTTTTTTCCAATTTTTCCAAAGTAGAGGCATGAGATTTCTGCTTTGAAAATGGCATTTCCCCCGCTTAATGGATAACCATTTGTTACCAATGGGGAATTTTTTCATCTTCAATTCAAAATTGAAATGATTGGATTTGCACCAATGGAAACCATAAATTCCAACACGCTAGAATATATCTTTTTTTTATGTCTTTTTTAGTGAACGGCCCTTGCTTCCATTTTATCCCATTCACAGGTACTGACATTGAGACTTGAAAATGAGTTTCCTTTATTTTGTCCGAGCGAGGATCTGAACGAGTCGCACATACACCCTAGTACATGTTCCTCGGCGCTGAGGACATCCCCGCAGGGCGGGCGATTTCGTGACATTTCTGATTGGCTGTCTTGTGTTTCTAATAAGTTGTTTAATAGTTGGCATCTTGAATCGTATCCATAATGAGTGGGTGGGTTTAGATCAATCCAAACCCGGTCTGCTTAGGAACAATTAGGAACAACCGTCGACATTATGAAACTCCGCGGTTGTGATTAGGAGAAGGTAAGGGACGTGCAATCAAAACATCTCGTAAAAAAGAATTTAAATTAAAATGGATGTTTTGGGAGAATGCTCGTTTGGAAAGGGCTGTTTTTTCGTTTAGGCGACACCATTATCTAACGAATCCGTGTACATTTCAATTGGAATTAGGAATTCCGTGTACAAACCCAAGTGGTTCTTTCTTATCGTAACTGCTTCCATATACATCCGAGCCCCTATGGATTACAATTTATACATTACAATAAAGATATACACTACAATAAAGAAGGAGCAAGTGTTTCTTCCCAGATGCGTTGACATCGCCTTTTTTTCCTTTTTTTTTTTTCGTAGTCATTTTAAAGGGAAAACGAAAGGCAAACTTATCGCAATTTTGGGGGTCTGGTTTCATCCGGTGCGTCGGGGTCGAGCGAATTGTCCTGACTAGCACTTTCATCCGGTGCGTCGGGGTCGAGAGAATTGTCCTGACTAGCACTTTCAGCCCGTAGACGAGCAAGAAGATTTTGAATCCCTATATCATCAACAATTCCATAATATTTGGCTTCGGTTGCTGTCATAAAATAATTTCTTTCCAAATGGTCGTTTAGAACCTCCCGGGGTAGCCTTGTTCTTTCTAGATAAACCCTTATGACCATTTTGCGAATGTCTTCTACTTCCCCTGAGTCCAGTTGTACCTCTAGCGATTGGTCTTTGTGAGTATAATCGGACTCGGGCTGATGTATCATTACCCTACCGTTAGGGCCCATTAGGCGTTTGGACGTTTCTCCGCCGACCAGTAGAAAGGATGCCATTGAGGCGAGTACCCCCAGGCCTAGTGTATACACAGGAGGTGTTACGTATTGCATAGTATCATAAATGAGTAATCCGGCTACTGCCAGCCCGCCGGGAGAGTTTATAAAGAAATAAAGATTTTGAGTCGCATCCTGTATGGTGAGAAATATCATCAGCCCAGCAATGTGATTCGCGACCTCGAAGTGAATTGCGTCGCCTAAAAAGATGGATCTGGTTCGATAAAGTACGTTATACAGGTCAACCCAAGTCGCGTCGTCTTCCTCTTCATCTTCTTCGTCTCCGTCAAGCAGGAAAGGGATTTTAGGCATACCAATCGGCATAAAAATAAAAAGCGAGCAAGAAAACCGCGACCCTAAAAGAAGTTAAAGAAGTTAGAGTAAATGTTTTGTTATCGGCCTTAGGCGGGTCGGGCTCTCTCATGTGTAATCAACCCGCCCCCATTGCGTATTGGTACTTATCGGATATAGAATAGATCTGCTTCTCATTGTTCCTACGAACCGAATTGTTACGTTTTTACTAAAAAAACAAGAATATAACAACTATTAATCCTTTCTCCGAGAGAATCCACCGAAAAGGGGAGGTCCAGAGCATCGTTTTTCCAATGCAATAAAGTTACATAGTGTCTATTTTTCGTTGATAAAGGGGTATTTACATGGGTTTGCCTTGGTATCGTGTGCATACCGTCGTATTGAATGATCCTGGCCGTTTGCTGGCTGTCCATATAATGCATACAGCTTTGGTTGCTGGTTGGGCCGGTTCGATGGCTTTATATGAATTAGCCGTTTTTGATCCCTCTGACCCCGTTCTTGATCCAATGTGGAGACAAGGTATGTTCGTTATACCCTTCATGACTCGTTTAGGAATAACTAATTCATGGGGTGGTTGGAGTATCACAGGGGGAACTGTAACGAATCCGGGTATTTGGAGTTACGAAGGTGTGGCCGGCTCACATATTCTGTTTTCTGGCTTGTGCTTCTTGGCAGCTATCTGGCATTGGGTGTATTGGGATTTAGCAATATTTTCTGATGAACGCACAGGAAAACCTTCTTTAGATTTGCCCAAGATCTTTGGAATTCATTTATTTCTTTCAGGGCTAGCTTGCTTTGGTTTTGGCGCATTTCATGTAACAGGGTTGTATGGTCCTGGAATCTGGGTGTCCGATCCTTATGGACTAACTGGAGAGGTACAACCTGTAAATCCAGCATGGGGCGTAGAAGGTTTTGATCCTTTTGTTCCAGGAGGAATAGCCTCTCATCATATTGCAGCGGGGACTTTAGGTATATTGGCGGGTCTATTTCATCTTAGTGTCCGTCCGCCCCAACGTCTCTACAAGGGATTGCGTATGGGCAATATTGAAACCGTCCTTTCCAGTAGTATTGCTGCTGTCTTTTTTGCAGCTTTTGTTGTTGCTGGAACTATGTGGTATGGTTCAGCAACTACCCCTATTGAATTGTTTGGTCCCACCCGTTATCAATGGGATCAGGGATACTTCCAGCAAGAAATATATCGAAGAGTTGGCGCGGGGCTAGCCAAAAATCAAAGCTTATCAGAAGCGTGGTCTAAAATTCCTGAAAAATTGGCTTTTTATGATTACATCGGGAATAATCCTGCAAAAGGGGGATTATTCAGAGCGGGTTCAATGGACAGCGGGGATGGAATAGCCGTTGGGTGGTTAGGACATCCTATCTTTAGAGATAAAGAGGGGCGTGAACTTTTTGTACGTCGTATGCCTACTTTTTTTGAAACATTTCCGGTTGTTTTGGTAGACGGAGACGGAATTGTTAGAGCCGACGTTCCTTTTAGAAGGGCAGAATCGAAGTATAGTGTGGAACAAGTAGGTGTAACCATCGAGTTCTATGGTGGCGAACTCAATGGAGTCAGTTATAGTGACCCTGCTACTGTTAAAAAATATGCTAGACGCGCTCAATTAGGTGAAATTTTTGAATTAGATCGCGCTACTTTGAAATCGGATGGTGTTTTTCGTAGCAGTCCGAGAGGCTGGTTTACTTTTGGGCATGCTTCGTTTGCTCTGCTCTTCTTCTTCGGGCACATTTGGCACGGTGCTAGAACCCTCTTCAGAGATGTTTTTGCTGGTATTGACCCGGATTTGGATACGCAAGTGGAATTTGGAGCATTCCAAAAACTTGGAGATCCAACTACAAGAAGACAAGCAGTCTGATACAGGATTGCATTTCTATGTTATTTTTTTTTTCTTTATTTTGTTGATTTCACATAGGTTAACCGAAAAATCTTCTTCGCCTTTTCTTTGACCCTTTCTTTTTCTTTATCGGAGAGATAATCTCAAATAAATAGGTACGGAAGTTATAATTGTAAGTAAAGCACGATCGAATTTATGGAAGCATTGGTTTATACATTCCTCTTAGTCTCCACTCTAGGGATCATTTTTTTCGCTATCTTTTTTCGAGAACCGCCTAAAATTCAAACTAAAAAGACGAAATGATTTTTGATTATATCAATTGAAGAGCCTCCCAGCATTGGGAGGCTCATTACTTCAACTAGTCCCCGTGTTCCTCGAACGGATCTCTTAATTGTTGAGAGGGTTGCCCAAAAGCAGTATATAAGGCATACCCCGTAAAACTTACAAGTAAACCAGATATAGAGATGGCGACTAGGGTTGCTGTTTCCATTATTAGATAATTTCAAGAACAAAAAAATGGATCTCGGAAAAAGCGTTTATTTACAACGGAATGGTATACAAAGTCAACAGATCTCAATTAATACAAAATAGGATGTATGGCTACACAAACTGCTGAGGAGAGTTCTAGAGCTAGACCAAAAAAAACAGGTTTAGGGGGGTTATTGAAACCATTAAATTCAGAATATGGTAAAGTAGCTCCTGGGTGGGGAACTACCCCTTTGATGGGTCTTGCAATGGCTCTATTTGCGGTATTCTTATCTATTATTTTGGAAATTTATAATTCTTCCGTTTTATTGGACGGAATTTCAATGAATTAGATTCACAATAACCGCGAATTCTTAGCTTTTTCAATACAAAATAAAGCATTTCGGTTTTGGATTTTGATCTCATTCTATTTTTTTGTTATTGGTAGTTCGATCGTGGAATTTCTTTCTGTATTTCCGGAATATGAGTGTGTGACTTGTTATAATGGATCTTATTGATAGTACAGAGAGTGGGTCTGTCATCTTGATATAGATGGTTTTACCTCGTCGGATATTCATTCTCGTATCTGGAGCACGGAATAGATGAAATAGATCCAAAAAATATATATATTCACTATGATTCCTACTTAATATTCACACCCCGTGACCGGATTCCAAAAAAATTTCCAAAGAGTTATAAATCGAAATCTTTTTCTTTTCTTTTTAAACCCCCCTGTTTTATTTTGATCCAAGTAAAAAACTTTCTTTGGATTTTTCGTCATTATATCTATCATTCAATAAGTGATGATCCAATGGTTCTTACTCAGGGAATCTTTGGATTTCGTTTGAAGTTTTATTGAATCATCGCGGTTCGAGTATGAATCTGGGGTTTCCATCGATTCATAGGGTCTTAACAAGAGAATTCCTATCATTAATAAAGAAAACAAGAGTAAAGCTGCATT